AATGATGAGCCTGATTAAAGGACTATCGTGATAGGATAAAATATGTAGCACCCCACTACCTTCATTACATCTAACAGAATCAAACTATCACCATCAAGCATCAAAAGCCACCGTGCACCATACACCAAGATGTAAAAAATAAACCTTCAACATAGAAAAGTAAGCTAAATATAAGCTAATGGGTTCATACCCCATAAATAGAGTATACACTCTCTTCTCTAATGCCCAGTAACTCAACAAAAGTCCTCCTACTAATCACCTTAGTAGGGGGTATATTAGTATCTGTATCCTCCAATTCATGACTCGGAGCATGAATTGGACTGGAAATCAATCTAATATCGTTTATCCCTTTAATGTCCAACGTCAAAAATATGTACAATACAGAAGCCTCATTAAGGTATTTCATTGTACAAGTGTTAGCCTCGGCTACACTTTTATTTATAGTAGTGATAAAAACATTAACAGAAGATCTATTCTCGTTCGATAGAAACCCATATGCACCTATGGTAATTTCTACCCCTCTCCTGCTAAAAAGTGGAGCAGCACCGTTCCACTGATGGTTTCCAGGAGTAATAGAAGGATTAAGATGAGAAAATTGTGCACTACTAATAACAGTGCAAAAAGCCACCCCGCTCATGTTATTGTCATACCTAATTGAAATTAACACTTTCATGCTAATAATTATTTTGATATCAACAATTGTTGGATCAGTCGGGGGTTTAAACCAAACCTCAATACGGAAAATCTTAACTTACTCGTCCATCAACCATACCGGTTGAATATTAATTGCACTAACCACAAGTGAAAACATGTGAATAGTATACTTCGCAATTTATTCAATCCTAGCACTAACAGTAGTATTAGCTATTAAACTATCTGGAGTATCATTCATTAACCAAACCATGATAACAAACAAGGACATCACAACAATTAAATTCATAATATTCACATCCCTACTATCTTTAGGTGGGCTTCCACCTTTCCTCGGATTTTTACCAAAATGAATTGTTATCCAAGCCATAATTACAAACAACCTAGCCCCACTAGCAACAATTGTAGTAGTAACATCATTACTTACACTTTACTACTACCTAAAAATCTCCTATTCAAGATTCATAATCTCAAGAGCAGAGCCAAAATGAAACTTAAAATCTCATAAAAAATCAATCAAAAATCCCTGAGCATTAATTTTATCCTCAATCTCCCTTATAGGATTAACAGCTTGCACAATCATTACCAACATTAACTAATATAAGGCCTTAAGTTAATCACTCAAACTAATAACCTTCAAAGCTATAAATAAAGGACTTTCCTTTAGGCCTTGGTAAGTCCTTCAACTCACCCCTATAGAATTGCATTCTATAATCACAAAATGAATACAAGGCCCTGCAAATAGTGAAAGAGCAATATAAATACTCCTAAATAGATTTACAGCCTATCGCCTATTAACTCAGCCATTCCACTAATTTTCACCCGATGGTTCTTCTCAACTAATCATAAAGACATTGGAACATTATATTTTGTATTTGGAGCCTGATCAGGAATGGTAGGAACATCCTTAAGAATACTTATCCGAACAGAACTAGGACAACCAGGATCCCTAATTGGAGACGATCAAATCTATAACGTCATTGTAACAGCTCACGCCTTCGTTATGATTTTCTTCATAGTTATACCAATTATAATTGGAGGATTCGGAAATTGATTAGTACCACTAATACTAGGAGCACCAGACATGGCATTCCCACGAATAAACAATATAAGCTTTTGATTGCTCCCCCCATCATTAACCCTTCTTCTTACTAGCAGAACAGTAGAAAGTGGTGTAGGAACAGGATGAACTGTTTACCCTCCTCTTGCAAGAGGAATTGCACATGCCGGAGCATCTGTAGACTTGGCCATCTTCTCCCTACACTTGGCTGGGGTATCCTCTATTCTAGGAGCAGTAAACTTCATTACAACAACAATCAACATAAAACCAAAAAGCATAAAACCTGAACGAATCCCACTATTCGTATGATCAATCGCCATTACTGCCCTATTGCTACTCCTATCACTACCAGTTCTAGCAGGAGCAATTACTATACTATTAACAGATCGTAACCTAAATACATCATTCTTCGATCCAGCAGGAGGTGGAGATCCAATCCTATATCAACATCTATTCTGATTCTTTGGACACCCAGAAGTATATATTCTCATCCTACCAGGATTCGGTATAATCTCACACATCATTTGCCATGAAAGAGGCAAGAAGGAAGCCTTTGGAAACCTGGGAATAATCTTTGCTATACTAGCAATTGGATTACTAGGCTTCGTAGTTTGAGCACATCACATATTTACAGTAGGTATAGACGTTGATACACGAGCTTACTTTACATCAGCAACAATAATCATTGCAGTACCCACAGGAATTAAAATTTTCAGATGACTTGCAACAATATACGGAACCCGAATAACATATAGAGCAGCTTGCTTATGAGCACTAGGATTTGTATTCCTATTCACTATAGGAGGTCTTACAGGTGTAGTACTAGCAAACTCATCAATTGATATCGTATTACATGATACCTACTACGTAGTAGCCCACTTCCACTATGTCCTATCTATAGGAGCAGTGTTTGCAATCATAGGAGGATTCGTTCAATGATACCCCTTATTTACCGGACTTACTATAAATCCAAAATGATTAAAGGCTCAATTTACTGTTATATTTGTAGGAGTAAATTTAACATTCTTCCCACAACACTTTCTAGGACTAGCAGGAATACCACGACGATATTCAGACTACCCAGATGCTTATACCACATGAAACATCATCTCATCAATAGGATCAACAATTTCCTTCGTAAGTGTAATAATATTCTTATTCATCATATGAGAAAGAATCGCATCAAACCGATCAATTTTATTTCCTACCCATACAAGAAATTCAGTAGAATGACTACAAAACTTTCCTCCAGCAGAACACAGATACTCAGAATTACCAACCATCTCGCTAATCTAATTTAACACAATCTAACGTGGCAGATAAGTGCATTGGATTTAAGCTCCACAAATAAAGTTGTCCTAACTTTCATTAGAAACTAATGACAACATGATTAAACTTAACACTACAAGACAGAGCATCGCCCGTCATAGAACAACTGATCTACTTCCACGACCATGCACTAATAATTATATTAATAATTATCACAACAGTATTTTATACAATATTAAGAATTATTGTTAACAAACAAACTAGACGATTCATTTTAGAAGGACAAATACTTGAAACCGTTTGAACAATTGCTCCTGCAATCATCTTAGTATTTATTGCAATCCCATCCCTTCGACTACTATACTTAATAGACGAAATTCATAATCCAGTAGTAACACTAAAAACAGTAGGACATCAATGATACTGAAGTTATGAATACTCAGATTTTATAAAACTTGAGTTCGACTCATATATAGTACAGCAAGAGGATCAACAAATCAATACATTCCGACTCTTAGATACAGACAACCGAGTTGTGTTACCAATAAATTCACCAATCCGAATAATCGTAACAGCAGCTGATGTATTACACTCATGAGCAGTACCAAGTCTTGGGGTAAAAACAGATGCTACGCCAGGACGACTAAACCAAACCAGCTTCTCCATCAACCGTCCTGGCCTCCTTTATGGACAATGCTCAGAAATCTGTGGAGCAAATCATAGATTTATACCAATTGTAATCGAGAGAGTATCAACAAATCAATTTATTAACTGAGTGTCAAAGATAAGAGAATCATCAGATGACTGAAAGCAAGTAATGGTCTCTTAAACCAGTTCATGGTATTCTAGCAAGTATCTCTGATGACAAAGGATTAGTTAATCATATAACATCAGAATGTCAAACTGAAGTAATCAAAAAGATATCCTTTTATACCTCAAATAATACCTATAGAATGAACAATACTATACATAACATTTTTAATAACATTCCTGATATTTAACATCATAAACTACTTCATCCATTCATCAAACAAACAAATAAAGAAAAAAGGTTCTATCAATATTAATAAAATAAACTGAAAGTGATAAGTAATTTATTCTCAATTTTTGATCCAGCAACAGAAATCAATAGTCTTCCATTAAATTGGATAAGAACAGCCATTGGGCTCCTACTAATCCCAACAAGAATCTGATTAATCCCATCACGAAATAGTATGATAATAAGTTTATTAATAAACAAACTACACCAAGAAATAAAAACCATCCTAAGAAAAGGAAATGAAAACAAAGGAAATTCATTCATCCTAACATCATTATTCCTAATAATCTTAATAAATAATTTCCTTGGATTATTCCCATATATCTTTACTAGAACTAGACATCTAACACTTACATTAACTTTAGCATTACCCCTATGATTAAGATTTATACTATTTGGATGAATCAAAAATACTAATCATATATTTGAACACTTAGTACCACAAGGTACGCCATCCCTACTAATACCATTTATAGTAATTATTGAAACCATTAGCAACCTAATCCGGCCAGGAACACTAGCAGTACGTTTAACAGCAAATATAATTGCAGGCCACTTACTATTAACCCTACTAGGTAATAATGGGCCTGCAATAAGAAATACTATACTAACTGTACTAATTGTTGCACAAATCCTTCTATTAATTCTAGAAGCAGCAGTAGCCGTAATCCAATCGTATGTATTTGCAATTCTAAGAACCTTATATTCTAGAGAAGTCAACTAATGTCAATACATGAAAACCACTCATTTCACATAGTAAATAAAAGACCATGACCACTTACAGGAGCCATCGGAGCAATAGTTACACTAATAGGATTAATTAAATGATTCCACCAATATGATGATACTCTATTAGGTATTGGTGGAATCATCACTATACTAACTATAATCCAATGATGACGAGATGTAACCCGGGAAGGAACATACCAAGGATTACACACAAAAGTAGTAACAACAGGGTTACGATGAGGGATAATCCTATTTATTGTATCAGAAATCTTATTCTTTGTATCATTCTTTTGAGCATTCTTCCATAGAAGACTATCACCAACAATTGAACTAGGATCAACTTGACCACCTACAGGAATCCAACCATTCAATCCAATACAAGTACCTTTATTAAATACTGCAATTCTATTAGCATCAGGAGTAACTGTAACATGAGCGCATCACGGCTTACTGGAAAATAACGCCACACAAGCAACACAAGGACTATTCTTTACCGTATTATTAGGATTATACTTCACCGCACTACAAGCATATGAATACCTTGAAGCACCATTCACAATTGCCGACTCAGCATACGGATCAACATTTTTTGTAGCAACAGGATTTCATGGACTACATGTAATTATCGGAACAACCTTTCTAACTACATGTCTTCTACGACACATTACTCTACACTTCTCATCGAATCATCATTTTGGATTTGAAGCAGCAGCATGATATTGACATTTCGTAGACGTAGTTTGATTATTCCTATACATCTCAATCTACTGATGAGGAAGATAAAATAATATTTATCTAATACAAGAAAGTATACTTGACTTCCAATCAAGAAATTTGTGAAAACAAGATAAATAATAATAATAATTATAGCAACAGCAGCAATAACTATCCTACTATCATTAGCAATTATATTACTAGCAACTCTAATCTCAAAGAAAATCAATGAAGACCGAGAAAAAAGATCACCATTCGAATGTGGATTCGACCCCAAAAACTCAGCACGCCTACCATTCTCATCGCGATTCTTCCTAATTGCAGTAATCTTCATAATCTTTGATGTAGAAATTGCACTATTACTACCAATACCAATCATTATATCAACATCCAATATAAAATCATGACTAATTGTAAGATCAACATTCTTACTAATCCTAATCATCGGATTATACCACGAATGAAATCAAGGATCATTAGAATGAAGAAACTAAATGGGACTATAGTTAACAATAACATTTGAGTTGCATTCAAAAAGTACTATTAAATAGTTAGCCTCATTATCAACAAAGTGAGAAGCAAACATTGCAATCAGTTTCGACCTGATCTTAGATAAAATCATTTATCCTCGCTTTAATTAACTGAAACCAAAGAAAGAGGTATATTATTGTTAATAATAAAATTGAATTAATATTCCAGTTAAGGAAGTGGTAGAAAAAGTGAATGCTGCTAACTTATCACTATAGCGGTTAAAATCCGTTTACACTTCTTATTTATATAGTTTAGATAAAACATTACATTTTCACTGTAAAAACAAAGTAAACTTTTATAATTAATAACCACTTAAAGGCAAATAATTACCTCATCAACATCTTCAGTGTTACGCTCTAAAATAAGCTATTTAAGTAATAAATAAAAAATAATAAAATAACAATTCACATAACAAAAAATCCCAAAAATATCTTTAAACTATTATATTGAAACCACTGATTAACCTTACCAAGATTAAAGAGAACCCAATATAAACCCTGCCCACCAAAATATTCCATCCAACCAGAATCAAAAACCCTTGTCATACCATAACCAACTCCTAAAGGACCAAATGATACACCATAAGTAGAAAAAAATGGCATAAACCACATAGAACCAACAAAAGAAGAAGTTCTATATAAATGAATAGAAATTAAATCATCACCAAAAGCAAAACTAGACATTATATATCCAAATCAACCACCAACAAAAACAACAAATAAGGTAAGGAACCTTAAATAATAAGGTAAACAAATAACAGAAGGGGTAGGGAAAACCAATCATATGAGAGAACCACCACCAAAAATAGATATAATTAATAAACCAATTATACCAAATATTATATTATAATTAATCTCAATTATAGAATAAGAAGAAACAAAATTAAAATCACCACACATAACAAAATAAAATAAACGGAAAGAATAACAAACCGTTAAACCAGTAGACAAAAACAATAACAAAAACCCAAAGATATTAACATATCTCATAGAAATCATCTCCAAAATAAAATCCTTAGAATAAAATCCAGCCAAAAACGGCATACCACAAAGGGCAAAATTGGAAACCATCAAACTTGAAGAAGTAAAAGGCATGTAAACAGATAAACCGCCTAGAAACCGAATGTCCTGAGAATCCCCTATAGAATGAATAACCCCTCCAGCACACATAAACAATAACGCCTTAAACAAAGCATGAGTTAACAAATGAAAAAAGGCTAAACCAGAAAGACCAATAGAAATAGTTAAAATTATTAAACCTAACTGTCTCAAGGTAGACAAAGCAACAATCCTCTTTAAATCAAACTCAAAGTTAGCCCCAAGGCCCGCCATAAATATTGTTAGACCAGAAACAAGCAACAAAGCTGTATTCAATCAATATCCAAAAGAAGGGCTAAACCGAATAAGCAAATAAACACCCGCAGTAACCAAAGTAGAAGAATGTACTAAAGCAGAAACAGGAGTCGGTGCAGCCATGGCTGCAGGTAATCAAGAAGAAAATGGAACCTGAGCACTCCTAGTTATAGCAGCCAAAACAACAAGAAAAGAAATTAATTCTATTTCAATTGAACCAGACATAAAATCTAAATAATAAATAAAACTTCAACTACCAAAATTAATTATTCAAGCAATAACCATCAATAAAGCAACATCACCAATACGATTAGACAAAACAGTCAACATTCCAGCACCATAAGACTTCACATTCTGATAATAAATTACCAACAAATAAGAAACCAAACCCAAGCCATCCCAACCTAATAAAATACTAATAATATTAGGACTAATAATTAAAAATATTATAGAAACAACAAACATCAAAACCAACAAAATAAAACGTACAATATTTAAATCACCAAACATATAATCATCTCTATAAAGAATAACCAAAGAAGAAATAATAAAAACAAAACCCATAAATAACAAAGACATTCAATCAAACAAAAAGGTCATAATAATAGATCTACCATTCAATGTAATAATATTCCAGTCAATAAAATAAACCAAATCACTTATAATAAAATAAACACCACAAAAACAACAAAAGAAGCCTAAAAGAAACAAAAAAATAAATCTAACAAAACAAATAGACATAACAAATCTAAAATACAACTATATCACTGGCACCACAAACCAACATTTTACACTTAAACTATTTAGATTAAAATTTAAACCCAAAAAACAGCAACATCCACCTTCAAAATAACTAAGTTCAACGGAAACCAATGCAAAAACAATAATAAAAATTCACGAAGATAACCTAAAGAACAAGAATACAAACCAGAATAAATATTCCCATGCTGACTATAAGAATATAAATAAAGTGTATAAGCAGCTCTAAAAAATGATAAAAAAATTAAAACAAATATAAGACATCAAGATCAAGAAACTAATCTACTTAATAAACCAATCTCACCAAGAAGATTAAGTGAGGGGGGAGCAGCCATATTACAAGCTCTCAACAAGAACCACCACATAGTTATTCTAGGCATTAAATTAATTAAACCCTTATTAACCAAAAGGCTTCGTCTACCAAACCGCTCATAAGTAATATTAGAAAGACAAAAAAGACCAGAAGAACATAAACCATGAGCCACCATCAAAGCAAAAGATCTACAAACACCTCAATAATTCATAGTTATAATACCACCAATAACTATACTTATATGAGCTACAGAAGAATAAGCAATCAATGACTTCAAATCAGTCTGCCGCATACAAAATAAACTAACAAATAAGCCACCAACCAAACTTAAAGAAATCCAAATAACACCAAACTTAAACCCAAATTTAAATAAAAGAGGAAAAACACGAAGGAGACCATAACCACCTAATTTCAACAAAACACCAGCCAAAATTATAGAACCAGAAACGGGAGCTTCAACGTGAGCCTTAGGAAGTCATAAATGAACTATAAATATAGGCATCTTAACCAAAAAGGCAAAAATTATACAAACATAAAATAAACCACCAACCAATAACCCACTATCACACAATATAAACAAACACAAAGAGCCCAAAGAATCATAAACAAATAAAATACCAACAAGCAATGGAAGAGAGGCTAGTAATGTATAAAACAATAGATAAATACCAGCTTGAACCCGCTCAGGTTGGTATCCCCAGCCCAAAATCAAAAACAAAGTAGGGATTAATCTACTCTCAAAAAAAACATAAAAAGAAAGAAGACCAATACTTCTAAAAGTACAATATAATATAATAGTAAGAACAATAACAACAAAAAGAAAAAGACCAGAAAAATATTCTACACGAAAAATAGATTCTCTAGCCAAAATCATAAGAACACAAATCCACAAACTAAGAAGAACAAGACCATAAGAAATTAAATCACAACCAAAAATATAACCTATTCCACTTCAACAAAAGAAATAAGGAAAAAAAAATAAATAAACAAAAGAAACAAAAAATAATAAAGAACTAATCAATCATCAAAGCTCAGAAAATAAACACAGAGGGGTTAAAAAAACCAGAAAACAAAGAAACCTTAACATTGAAGAACTCTATAAGACTGAAAATAATCATTACCATGGCTACGAATTATAGAAACCAAAATAGATAAACCTAATGACCCCTCACAGACAGAAAAAACCAAAAAATAAACAACAAAAAATAATCTGTAATTAAAATTACACAAATAAAAATAAATAGAAAAATAAAGAACCAAAACAACAAACTCTAATCTAAGCAAAGTAATTAATAAATGCTTACGACTCGAAGAAAAAGCCCAAATACCACAAAAATAAACAACAAAAAAATACAACCACATTGGCATTAAGTTTTAATAATTTAATAGAAAATATTGGTCTTGTAAACCAAAAATAAGAATATAACCTTTTAAAACTTCAGAGGAAAGGTAAGTAACCATTTCATTAATCCCCAAAACTAACATTTTAAATAAAATACCCCCTGATATAATTAATCTACTTATATCCCTAAGAACCCTAACAAGAATAATATTTACACAAATCAAACATCCTATAGCAATAGGAATATTACTACTAATACAAACAACAATAGTATGCCTAATCAGAGGTACAATATACAAGAGATTCTGATTCTCATATATCCTATTCATAATTATAATCGGAGGTATGCTAGTACTCTTCATATACATAACAAGACTGGCATCAAACGAGATATTTTCACCATCAAATAAAATATTAATAATTACATTAGTAATATTACCCCTACTAACACCTATGATATCAAACATGATCAATAACAAAGAAATCAGAACACACGAAACCATAATAGAAAATGAAACTATAACCACCACAACAGTTATATATAATCAAATAATAGGAACTATAACAACCCTATTAGTATTATATATACTAATAACACTAATTGTGGTTGTAAACATCATCAATGTATCAAAGGGACCACTACGCCAAACAAGATAATGAATAAACCCACACGAAATAGACACCCATTATTTAAAATCGCAAATAATGCCCTAGTAGACCTGCCAACACCTTCTACAATTAGTAGATGATGAAACTTTGGATCACTACTAGGAATATGCCTAGTAACACAAATCGTAACTGGATTATTCCTAGCAATACATTATTGCCCAAACATTGAACTTGCATTCGACAGAGTTAGACATATTTGTCGAGATGTAAACTACGGATGACTTCTACGAACACTACACGCAAACGGAGGATCACTATTCTTCATTTGCATTTATCTACACACTGGACGAAATATATACTATGGATCATACAACTTCATACATACCTGATCTGTGGGAGTAGTAATCCTATTTGTAACTATAGCAACAGCGTTTATAGGATATGTATTACCATGAGGGCAAATGTCATTTTGAGGAGCAACAGTAATCACAAACCTATTATCAGCAATTCCCTATATAGGGAATGAAATTGTTCAATGAGTATGAGGAGGATTTGCAGTAGACAATGCAACCCTTACACGATTCTTCGCATTACACTTCTTAATACCCTTTGTAATCGCAGCAATAGTATTAATTCACCTACTATTCCTACACCAAACAGGATCTAATAATCCACTAGGATTAAACAAGAATACAGACAAAATCCCTTTCCACCCCTACTTCACAGTAAGGGACACCTTAGGCTTCATAATCGCCCTAATAATATTAACAATCCTAACCCTAAAAGAACCTTACATATTAAGAGACCCAGACAACTTCACGCCGGCCAACCCGCTAGTAACACCAGTACATATTCAACCAGAATGATACTTCCTATTCGCATATGCAATCCTACGATCCATCCCAAATAAACTAGGAGGAGTAATCGCCCTTGCAATATCAATTGCAATCCTATTCATCATACCAACAAATAAATCTAAGTTCCGAGGAATACAATTTTACCCAATAAATCAAATCATATTCTGAACAATAACAAATACAGTTATTCTACTAACATGAATTGGAGCACGACCAGTAGAAGACCCCTACATCCTAACAGGACAAATCTTAACAACAATATATTTCGCATACTACGCAATAAGCCCCATAATAACCAAACTATGAGATAAAATAACAAACTAAAGTTAAAAAGCCACAAGAATAAGCCCAATGTCTTGAAAACATTGTGAAAGGAGTTTAAATCTCCTATTAACTTAAATACTTAAATTAATACACTAAAACAAAGAAAAAATAAAACACCTAATACCAACAAAAAATAAAAGATAATTTAACGATAGAGGTAAAAAACTCTTCCAAGCTAAATATATCAACTTATCATAACGAAACCGAGGTAAGGTACCGCGAACCCAAATAAATATAAAAGAAACAAAAGCAAGCTTAATATAAAAAAAGAATGAATAAATATCTCTACCTAAAAAAATAATACAAAACAATATACTCATAAAAAGAATTCTAGCATACTCGGCTAAAAAAATTAAAGCGAATCCTCCAGCACCATACTCAACATTAAACCCAGAAACAAGTTCCGATTCACCCTCAGCAAAATCAAAAGGAGTACGATTAGTCTCAGCTAAACAGGAAATAAATCAAACAAATGACAATGGAAGAGAAAAAAAAACTATTCACAAATAAACCTGAAAAAAATAAAAATAAACCAAATTATATCTACAAACTAAAACAACAAAAGAGAGTAAAATAAAAGCCAATCTAACCTCATAAGAAATTGTTTGAGCCAAAGCACGAAGACCACCTAATAAAGAATAACCAGAATTAGAAGACCACCCAGCAATTATAACAGTATACACACCAAGTCTAGTGCAAGCCAAAAAAAATAATAAACCCAACTCAAAAGAAACAAAACCACTCAAATAAGGAATCAATAATCAAACCAACAAAGAAAGAAAAAACCCAAAAACAGGAGAAAAATAATAAATTAAATAATTAGAGACCAAAGGAAAATACTGCTCCCTAGTAAATAATTTAATAGCATCTCTAAAAGGCTGAAGAATACCAACAAACCCAACCTTATTGGGACCCTTACGAATATGAACATAACCTAAAACCTTACGCTCCAACAAAGTAAGAAATGCAACGCCAACCATAACAAAAATTATTAAAAACAAAAATACAATAATAACAAAAAAAAAATCCAACATGTACTACTTGTAAAATAAAATTTTACATTAATAGATTCTAAATCCAATGCACTTATCTGCCAAAATAGTAATCATATTAATAATAATCAAATACAAATAAAATTATTCCAAATACCCGGTCCTCTCGTACTAAGGTATAAAAATCCGTTATAGATAGAAACCAACCTGGCTCACGCCGGTCTGAACTCAGATCATGTAAGGTTTTAAAGGTCGAACAGACCCAATCATCTCAGCTCCTACACCGAAAATTCACCTTAATCCAACATCGAGGTCGCAAACCCCCCTGCCAATAAGAACTCTCAAGGAAGATAACGCTGTTATCCCTAAGGTAATTTAATCTTATAATCAAAATAAATGGATCAAAACAAAATTATATATAAATATACTAAACCAAAGAGGAGTTAAAAATATTCCTCCCATCACCCCAACAAAACATTCATCATATTAAAACAACATAAAACAAACACAACAATACATAATAAGAATAAATGTTAAACTCTATAGGGTCTTCTCGTCCCATAAAAGCATTTAAGAATTTTAACTCAAAAACCAAATTAAATAAATATTAAATCCAAGACAGCTAATGCCTCGTCAAGCCATTCATACCAGATCACAATTAAAGAACTAATGATTATGCTACCTTTGCACGGTCAAAATACCGCGGCCCTTCAACCTAAATGTCAGTGGGCAGGCCATACTTCAAAAACTAACAAGAAAAGATGTTTTTGTTAAACAGGCGGGCATAAATATTTTGCCTAATTCCTAAAAAATAATTAACACCATTACACCTTTAACACAACATATAAGCAAGATTTACTAATTCCACAATAATTATTGTTCATACCAAAAATAAAGAAAACATTCCAATAAACCAATTAAATCAAAATAAATAAACAAAAGAACAAGTAAAATTTTAACATAATCAAATTGAAAATCAATATAAAATCCACAAAACCAAATTTAAATAATTAATTATAATCATAAGATAAGGAGCTAATCCCCCTTAACCTTAACATCAAATAAAAATTAATATAATAATAACAGAAATTAAATATAATGTATGAATTGAATTCATTTCTTGAAAAACCAGAAACCACAAAAGACGAATAACATTTCATTACCAACAACCTATTATTAATGTTGGTGAAACAACAACTAATATAAATCATTAACTCCTTCAAAATCGGGAAATAAAAATAAATAATAAAATTCAATGAACCCTGATACACAAGGTACGACAAATAAAATCAGCTTTCATAAAAACATTAACAACCCAACAACCCTTCACAGTACAAATAACCTATAGCATAAAAAATTAAATCAAAATAAATACAATAACCAGCAATGATATTTCAATTAAAATAAAATAAATAACTTTGTAGAAACAACAAGACAATCAATAAATCAGATCATACCGAATCGCACGGTATAATAATTCAGCGTAAATGAAAACTCAACTAATAGAAATGATCTGACTAAACATAAATCAATCCAGCTGCACCTTCCGGTACAACCACTTTGTTACGACTTATCTCATTAATAATCTTTGAACGAGAGCGACGGGCGATGTGTACATATCCCAAAACCAATATCATAATAACAGTCTACAAATTATTACAACCAAATCCACTTTCATGCCAATATTAAAATTAACAATCCAAAAACAAATAACAATGTAATCCATCATACACTTAGAAACAAGCTGCACCTTGACCTGAAATAAATCAAAATAAAGAAACCAGAAAATTACTTAACCCTAAAAAGATAATCAATAAACGGCGGTATACAAACCAGAAGCAATCCAAGTAAGGTCCAACGTGGACTATCGATAACGAGACAGATTCCTCTGAACGGAATGAGATACCGCCAAATTCTTTAAGTTTCAAGAACATAACTAATACTACTCAAGCATATAAATCTTAACATTCCAAAATAATAGGGTATCTAATCCTAGTTTATAAAAAGAATTTCACAGCCTCAAAATTTATAAAAGATAAACAACAAAAATAAAAATTTCACCTAATAAACCCAACAAAAAAAATATCAAATAAATAAATAATATAACTACAACTAAGCCAAACACATTCAAACGCCTCCAAGGTATAACCGCGGCTGCTGGCACAAAATTTAACCGAAACTAAAATGTATTGCTAGATACAAAAATATTTGATCAACCAATAACAACTAATGAGAATAAAAAATACTAAAACAACTCATCTAGAACTGAAAGAAATCATGCACAAACTTACATATAGAACAAACATAAATTGAACGTAAAAGCAAGAATAAAACTCACTCTTGACACAAAATAAAGCAGTATGGTACAAA